GTTAATGTAGCTTAATACAAAGCAAAGCACTGAAAATGCTTAGATGGACTTTAACATAGTCCCATAAACACAAAGGTTTGGTCCTAGCCTTACTGTTAATTGTAGTTAGACCTACACATGCAAGTTTCCGCTGCCCAGTGAGAATGCCCTAAAAGTTACTCTAAAACAAACAGGAGCAGGCATCAGGCACACTTCAAGTAGCCCATTACGCCTTGCTTAACCACACCCCCACGGGAAACAGCAGTGACTAACATTAAGCCATAAACGAAAGTTCGACTAAATTATAATTATTTTAAGGGTCGGTAAATCTCGTGCCAGCCACCGCGGTCATACGATTGACCCAAATTAACAGAAAATCGGCGTAAAATGTGTTTAAGCACCCACCACAATAGAAGCTAAAACCCAACTAAACTGTAATACGCTATAGTCAACATTAAAATAAACAACGAAAGTGGCTTTAACACTGCTGAAGACACGAAAGCTAAGAAACAAACTGGGATTAGATACCCCACTATGCTCAGCCATAAACTAAGATAGTCCAAACAACAAAACTATCCGCCAGAGAACTACTAGCTAACGCTTAAAACTCAAGGGACTTGACGGTGTCCTAAACCCCCCTAGAGGAGCCTGTCCTATAATCGATAAACCCCGATAAACCCCGCCTATTCTAGCCAATACAGCCTATATACCGCCATCGTCAGCCTACCCCACAGGGTAATAAAGTAAGCAAAATCATCACCCATAAAAACGTTAGGTCAAGGTGTAGCATATGAATAGGAAAGAGATGGGCTACATTTTCTAAGCTAGAAAACAACGAACTATCTTATGAAATTAAGATACCGAAGGAGGATTTAGTAGTAAATCAAGAATAGAGAGCTTAATTGAAACAGGCAATAGGATGCGTACACACCGCCCGTCACCCTCCTCAATTACCATAAAACAATAACTAATAAAACCTAAACAGAAAGAGGAGAAAAGTCGTAACATGGTAAGTGTACTGGAAAGTGCACTTGGAATATCAAAATGTAGCTTATGCCAAAGCATTTAGCTTACACCTAAAAGATTTCAGCTAGCCCTGACCATTTTGAGCCAATAATAGCCCCAACACCCACCAAAAACAATTATTACAAATAACCAAACAAAACATTTATTCATCCAAGTATAGGTGATAGAACAGACACACAGGAGCAATATATACTAGTACCGTAAGGGAAATATGAAAGACCAATTCCAAGCACCACAAAGCAAAGATTAAACCTTTTACCTTTTGCATAATGGTTTAGCCAGTCAAACCGGACAAAAAGAATTACGCCCGTCCCCCCGAAATCAAGTGAGCTACTATAAAACAGTACACCAGAACCAACTCATCTATGTAGCAAAATAGTGAGAAGATTTTATAGTAGAGGTGAAAAGCCAACCGAACTTGAAGATAGCTGGTTGTCCAAAACATGAATTTTAGTTCAACTTTAAATTATAATCAAAGTCCCAATAACCACAATTTAAATTTAAAATATAATCTAAAGAGGGACAACTCTTTAGATCACGTAGACAAACTTATTTAGAGGATAATGTTCAACCAACAATACCATCGTAGGCCTAAAAGCAGCCATCAATTAAGAAAGCGTTAAAGCTCAAATCAACCAAAACCTTAATACCAACAACCCACCAAACTCCCTAAACCCATATTGGACGATTCTATAATAACATAACATAGAAGACACAATGCTAAAATCAGTAACAAGAAATAATTCTCCATGCACAAGCCTACATTAGTAACGGAATAACCACTAACAGTTAACAAACAAATAACTACAAACACAAACTAGAAAATTATTAAACCATTGTTAACCCAACACAGGAGTGCACCAAGGAAGGATTAAAGGAATAAAGGACTCGGCAAATACAACCCCCGCCTGTTACCAAAACATCACCTCTAGCATATCAAGTATTAGAGGCATCGCCTGCCCAGTGAGTCCAACTTCAACGGCCGCGGTATCCTGACCGTGCAAAGGTAGCACAATCACTTGTCTCTTAAATGGGGACTGGTATGAATGGCACCACGAGGGTTTAACTGTCTCTTATTCCCAATCAGTGAAATTGACCTTCCCGTGCAGAGGCGGGAATAAACCTACAAGACGAGAAGACCCTATGGAGCTTAAGATTCATAGTCTAAATTAATTAAACCAAATCCTACAAGGCATAACACAACATTTAACTAGACTATAACCTTCGGTTGGGGTGACCTCGGAGCACAATAAAACCTCCGAATGACATAACTATGATCTACAAATCTAAGTGCAACACTGCCAGTAATTGACCCATATAATGATCAACGGAACAAGTTACCCTAGGGATAACAGCGCAATCCTATTCAAGAGCCCATATCGACAATCAGGGTTTACGACCTCGATGTTGGATCAGGACATCCAAATGGTGCAACCGCTATTAATGGTTCGTTTGTTCAACGATTAAAGTCCTACGTGATCTGAGTTCAGACCGGAGCAATCCAGGTCGGTTTCTATCTGTACATTAATTTCTCCCAGTACGAAAGGACAAGAGAAATAAGGCCAACATTATCAATGAGCCTTAGAAAAAAGATATGAATAAATCTAAATATCTTACCTCAATAACTTCTACACTCTAAAAAAGAGCCATTAAGGTGGCAGAGCAGGCAATTGCATAAAACTTAAGCCTTTATAATCAGAGGTTCAAATCCTCTCCTTAATATATGTTCATCATCAACCTACTCATATATATTATCCCAATCCTCCTAGCAATTGCCTTCCTAACATTAGTAGAGCGAAAAGCCCTAGGTTATATACAATTTCGAAAAGGACCCAATGTAGTAGGGCCATACGGTCTCCTCCAACCCATTGCTGACGGTATGAAACTATTCTCAAAAGAACCACTACAACCCGTAACATCATCAACCACAATATTCATTATCGCCCCCACCCTAGCCCTGACCCTATCACTCACCATATGAACCCCTCTACCAATGCCCCACTCACTAATTGACCTAAATCTAGGATTATTATTTATTCTAGCTCTATCAGGACTATCAGTCTACTCAATCCTATGGTCAGGATGAGCATCAAACTCCAAATATGCCCTAATAGGAGCCCTACGAGCCGTTGCCCAAACAATCTCATACGAAGTAACATTAGCCATCATCCTACTATCAATCATACTCATTAATGGCTCATTCACACTAAAAAATCTAATCACCACACAAGAAAACATATGACTAATTATCACTACGTGACCTCTAGTAATAATATGATATGTATCAACACTCGCAGAGACCAACCGAGCACCATTGGACCTAACAGAGGGAGAATCAGAACTGGTATCAGGATTCAACGTAGAATACGCAGCCGGACCATTCGCCATATTCTTCCTAGCAGAATACGCCAACATCATACTCATAAATGCCATAACAACCATCCTATTCCTAGGTTCATCAATCAATCACAACTTCACTCACCTAAACACACTATCCTTCATAACTAAAACAATTGCACTAACCTTCCTATTTCTATGAGTACGAGCCTCATACCCACGATTCCGATATGATCAACTAATACACTTACTATGAAAAAACTTTCTACCAATAACATTAGCCATATGCTTATGATTCATTTCAATCCCAATTGCACTATCATGTATCCCACCACAAATCTAAGAAATATGTCTGACAAAAGAATTATCTTGATAGGATAAATTATAGGGGTACAAACCCCCTTATTTCTAGAATGATAGGACTCGAACCCACATCAAAGAACTCAAAACTCTCCGTGCTTCCATTACACCACATTCTAGTAAGGTCAGCTAAATAAGCTATCGGGCCCATACCCCGAAAATGTTGGTTTACACCTTCCCATACTAATGTCACCCTACATTCTATTAATTATATTAACCAGCCTACTTCTAGGAACATCACTAACCCTATTCAGCAACCACTGACTAACAGCCTGAATAGGCCTAGAAATCAACACACTAGCAATCATTCCTATAATGACATATCCAAATCATCCACGAGCAACAGAATCCGCCATCAAATACTTCCTAACACAATCAACAGCCTCCATAATACTAATATTTGCAATCATCAACAATGCCTGAATAACCAACCAATGAACACTACTTCAAACTTCCGATCAAACCTCCTCAACCATTATAACTCTAGCCCTAGCCATAAAACTTGGCCTCGCACCATTCCACTTCTGAGTCCCCGAGGTTACTCAAGGAATCCCACTCACATCAGGCATAATCTTATTAACCTGACAAAAAATCGCCCCAACATCACTAATATATCAAATCTCACCCTCCCTCAACATAAAAATCCTAGTTATACTAGCCTTACTATCCACAATCCTGGGAGGCTGAGGTGGACTAAACCAAACCCACATACGAAAAATTCTAGCCTACTCATCCATCGCCCACATAGGATGAATAACCATCATCATCCTCATCAACCCCACCCTAACACTACTAAACCTAGCCATTTACATCACAACTACACTAACACTATTCCTAGCACTCAACCACTCATCAATCACAAAAATCAAATCACTAGCCAACCTATGAAATAAATCCTCCTCAATAACCATTGTTATTGCCCTCACACTACTATCACTAGGAGGCCTACCTCCGCTCACCGGATTCATACCAAAATGACTAATCCTACAAGAACTAATCACATACAACAACATTGCTACAGCTACTATAATAGCAATATCAGCCCTACTAAACCTGTTCTTCTACATACGAATCATCTATACAACAACACTCACCATACCCCCATCAATCAATAACTCAAAACTTCAATGACCCCACCCACAAACCAAAACAACCAACATCATTCCACTACTCACAATCATTTCATCCTTCCTACTCCCACTAACCCCACTATCCATCACCCTATCATAATTAAGAATTACAAGCCTCTACCTTGCATCATCCGAACGCAAATCGAACACTTTAATTAAGCTAAATTCTCACACTAAGCCTTGGCGATCTCTACAACCACTTCTATGAATTTGCAATTCAACGTAATATATACTCAAAGCCAACCAAAGGCTTAGGTTCAAACTAGACCAAAGGCCTTCAAAGCCTTAAGCAGGTGTTGAATCACCTAGCCTTTGCCACATCTACCAGCCTCACGCCTTGTAAGAAAAAAAAGGCGTGAGGCCCCGGAGGTCTCCCAACAACCTCTACTTACTAAATTGGTGGGTTTTTATCCCACTATCTCTTAGTTAACAGCTAAGCGCCCAAGCATTCGGCCTCAATTTAATGGTAACAAGAGATTACTAGTCTCTGTCTTTGAATTTACAGTTCAATGCTTACCTCAGCCATTAGACCCATGTTCATTAACCGTTGATTATTCTCAACTAACCATAAAGATATTGGCACATTATACCTAATTTTCGGTGCCTGAGCGGGAATAGTAAGTACCGCCCTAAGCTTACTAATTCGCACAGAACTAGGCCAACCAGGAACCCTTATTGGCGACGATCAAATTTATAATGTAATTGTGACCGCCCATGCATTCGTTATAATTTTCTTCATAGTTATACCAATCATGATTGGTGGGTTCGGGAACTGACTAGTCCCACTAATAATTGGTGCCCCTGATATAGCCTTCCCACGAATAAATAATATAAGCTTTTGATTATTACCACCATCATTCCTCCTTCTACTAGCATCATCAACAGTAGAAGCCGGAGCCGGCACAGGATGAACCGTTTATCCTCCTTTAGCAGGTAACCTAGCCCACGCAGGAGCTTCAGTAGACCTAGCTATTTTCTCCCTCCACTTAGCAGGGGTTTCATCCATCTTAGGAGCCATTAACTTCATTACAACAATCATTAACATAAAACCCCCTGCCTTATCACAATACCAAACTCCACTATTTGTCTGATCAGTCATAATCACAGCTGTATTACTTTTATTATCACTACCAGTATTAGCAGCAGGTATCACTATACTATTAACAGATCGAAACCTAAATACCACATTCTTTGATCCAGCCGGAGGAGGAGACCCTGTCCTATACCAACACCTATTCTGATTTTTTGGTCACCCAGAAGTATATATTCTTATTTTACCTGGCTTTGGCATAATTTCACACATCGTCACATACTACTCAGGCAAAAAAGAACCATTCGGCTATATAGGCATAGTATGAGCCATAATATCAATCGGATTCCTAGGATTTATTGTTTGAGCTCACCATATATTCACAGTTGGACTTGACGTAGATACACGAGCTTACTTCACCTCAGCTACTATAATTATTGCTATCCCAACAGGAGTAAAAGTATTTAGCTGACTAGCCACACTCCACGGAGGCAACATCAAATGATCGCCTGCCATACTTTGAGCTCTCGGATTCATCTTTCTTTTCACCATTGGAGGACTTACAGGAATTGTACTAGCCAACTCATCCCTAGATATTGTCCTTCACGATACTTACTATGTAGTAGCCCACTTCCACTATGTACTATCTATAGGAGCTGTCTTTGCAATTATGGGTGGCTTCGTACATTGATTCCCTCTACTCACGGGATACACATTAAATGACTTATGAACAAAAATCCACTTCTCTATCATATTCGTAGGAGTTAACATAACATTCTTCCCACAACATTTCTTAGGCCTTTCAGGTATACCACGACGATACTCAGACTATCCAGACGCCTACACAATATGAAATGTAATCTCATCAATTGGTTCCTTCATCTCATTAACAGCCGTAATCCTTATAGTATTCATTATCTGAGAAGCCTTCGCATCAAAACGAGAAGTATCTTCCGTAGAACTTACAACAACCAACCTAGAATGACTATATGGTTGCCCACCTCCTTACCACACATTCGAGCAACCAGTGTTCGTTAAATCCCAACTACAAGAAAGGGAGGAATTGAACCCCCTAAAACTGATTTCAAGTCAATTCCATAACCTTTATGACAAACAATCAAGATATTAGTAATAACAATTACATAACTTTGCCATAGTTAAATTATAGGTTCAAATCCTATATATCTTACATGCCTTACCCAACACAACTGGGCTTCCAAGACGCCACATCACCAATCATAGAAGAACTCATATATTTTCACGACCACACACTAATGATTGTATTCCTAATTAGTTCACTAGTACTATACATTATTATCTCAATACTTACAACAAAACTAACTCACACAAACACAATAGACGCACAAGAGGTAGAAACAATTTGAACCATTATACCAGCCGTAATCCTAATTCTTATCGCTCTACCTTCACTACGTATCCTCTACATAATAGACGAAATCTACAACCCATATATAACAGTAAAAGCCATCGGCCATCAATGATATTGAAGCTATGAATACACAGATTATAAAGATCTAGTGTTCGACTCATACATAATTCCAACCCAAGACCTAACTCCCGGTCAATTACGACTATTAGAAGTCGACAACCGAATAGTTCTACCCATAGAACTACCCATTCGAATACTCATTTCATCAGAAGATGTCATTCACGCATGAGCCATCCCATCACTAGGACTAAAAGCCGATGCCATCCCAGGACGGCTAAACCAAGCTACCCTTACATCCACACGTCCTGGAATCTATTACGGCCAATGCTCAGAAATCTGCGGTTCCAACCACAGTTTCATACCAATCGTATTAGAAATAACCACACTAGAATATTTCGAAAAATGATCCTCTATAATGCAACCATCTTCAAGAAAACCACAATACTTTATAGTATTACAGGATTTTAAACCAATCCCTTAAAACATATGCCACAACTAGACACTTCAACATGATCCCTAACCATCACCATAATATTGATCTCACTATTTTGCGTATACCAAATAAAAATAATTAATCAAACCATAATTTCCATTACACCACACGATAAAAAAAACATCATAAAAACTCAACTACCCTGAGAAAAAAAATGAACGAAAATTTATTTGCCACATTCACTACCCCTTCCATTATAGGTATTACAACACTACCAATTATTATACTCTTTCCCTGCCTAATTCTTACCTCCCCAAAACGCTGACTACCCAACCGAATCCAAACCCTACAAATATGACTAATCCGATCCGTCACAAAACAAATGATAACAATCCATAACAAACAAGGCCGAACATGAACCCTAATACTTATATCCCTAATCCTATTCATTGCATCAACCAATCTACTTGGACTATTACCATACTCTTTCACCCCAACCACACAACTCTCCATAAACATTGGTATAGCTATCCCACTATGACTAGGAACTGTTATTATAGGATTTCGAAACAAACCAAAAGCTTCCCTAGCACATTTCTTACCACAAGGTACACCAACCCCACTAATCCCAATACTAATCATTATCGAGACAATTAGCCTATTCATTCAACCACTAGCCTTGGCAGTACGGCTAACAGCCAACATCACCGCAGGACATCTACTTATTCACCTAATTGGCTCAGCAACGCTAGCCTTATCATCCATCAACATAACAGTATCATCTATCACATTCATCATCCTCCTTCTACTAACGATCCTAGAACTAGCAGTAGCCATAATCCAAGCTTACGTTTTTACCCTCTTAGTAAGTTTGTACCTACATGACAATTCCTAATGACTCACCAAACACACGCATATCACATAGTTAACCCAAGCCCATGACCACTAACAGGAGCCCTATCAGCCCTACTGCTTACATCAGGTCTCATCATATGGTTCCACTTCAACTCCCCACTCTTAGTACTAATCGGCCTAACATGTATATTTCTAACAATATATCAATGATGACGCGACATTATCCGAGAAGGAACATTTCAAGGGCATCATACCCCTGTAGTACAAAAAAGCCTACGATACGGAATAATCCTCTTCATCGTATCAGAAGCATTCTTTTTTCTAGGGTTTTTCTGAGCCTTTTATCACTCGAGCCTAGCCCCAACCCATGAATTAGGAGGCTGCTGACCCCCTACCGGAATCCACCCATTAAACCCACTCGAAGTCCCACTACTCAACACATCCATTCTACTAGCCTCCGGAGTATCAATCACATGAGCCCACCACAGTCTAATAGAAGGCAGTCGAGAACAAATAATTCAAGCACTATCAATTACAATTCTACTAGGACTATACTTTACAGCCCTACAAGCCATAGAATACTACGAATCATCCTTTACAATCTCAGACGGCATCTACGGATCCACCTTCTTCGTAGCAACAGGCTTTCACGGCCTACATGTTATCATCGGCTCAACATTCCTAATCGTATGCTTATTCCGCCAACTCAACTACCACTTCACATCCACTCACCACTTTGGATTCGAAGCAGCTGCCTGATATTGACACTTCGTAGATGTGGTATGACTCTTCTTATACGTATCAATTTACTGATGAGGTTCGTATTTTTCTAGTATAATTAGTACTACTGATTTCCAATCATTAAGTTCTGGATAATACCAGAGAAAAATAATCAACCTCATCCTAACACTAATTATTAATACTACTCTATCCACCATCATCGTCCTCATTGCCTTCTGACTACCTCAACTCTACCTATACTTAGAAAAATCCAGCCCATACGAATGTGGTTTCGACCCCCTCGGATCAGCACGACTGCCCTTCTCTATAAAATTCTTCCTCATTGCTATTACATTCTTACTATTCGACCTCGAAATTGCCCTCCTACTACCCCTACCCTGAGCCATCCAACTATCTTCACCAAACACAATACTAATCCTATCGTACTCTCTTATCCTACTATTAACAGCCGGCCTAACTTACGAATGACTACAAAAAGGACTAGAATGAAATGAATAGGTTTTTAATCTAACTAAGATAATTGATTTCGACTCAATAAATCATGGTCAAAACCCATGAATACCTTATGACCTCAATCAACCTAAATCTAACAGTGGCCTTCTCACTAGCCCTAGCAGGAGTATTAATTTACCGATCTCACCTAATATCCACACTCCTATGCTTAGAAGGAATAATACTATCCCTATTTATTATAATAGCCCTACTGATCTCTCACTTTCACATATTTTCCACATCAATAATACCCATCATCCTCCTAGTATTCTCAGCCTGTGAAGCAGGCGTAGGCCTAGCACTCCTAGTAAAAATCTCCAATAACTACGGCAACGACTACGTACAAAACCTAAACCTTCTACAATGCTAAAAATCCTAATTCCAACATCAATACTAATTCCACTCATCTGATTTTCCAAAAAACCATGAATCTGACCCAACCCAACAGTTCATAGCCTACTAATCAGCACAGCAAGCCTAACACTACTCTACCACAGCACAGACCTCAGCCACAACTACAACAACTCATTCTTCACAGACTCACTATCCAGCCCACTACTGGTATTATCTTGCTGGCTTCTGCCACTAATAATAATTGCCAGCCAAAACCACATAGCCAAAGAATCTACCAACCGAAAAAAAACCTACCTAACCATACTAATTATTCTACAACTATTCCTACTAATAGCCTTCTCATCAGCAGAACTAATTATATTCTATATCCTATTTGAAGCAACACTAATTCCAACCCTCATCGTAATTACACGATGAGGAAACCAAAACGAACGCCTCAACGCTGGACTTTACTTTCTATTTTACACCCTTGCCGGATCCATACCCCTCCTAGTAGCACTACTATATATATACATCAACATAGGATCACTACACATCCTACTCATCTCTATAATATCCACAAACATAAACTTCTCCATATCAAACTCACTACTATGATTCGCATGCATAACCGCCTTCATAGTAAAAATACCACTATACGGCCTACACTTATGACTTCCCAAAGCACATGTGGAAGCTCCAATCGCGGGATCAATAGTTCTAGCAGCCATCCTACTAAAACTTGGTGGATACGGCATTATACGAATAACAATCTTAACCCAACCAATTACCTCCAACTTATATTACCCCTTCATCATTCTATCAATATGAGGAACAATCATAACAAGCTCAATATGCCTGCGCCAAACAGACCTAAAATCCCTCATCGCCTACTCCTCAGTAAGCCACATAGCCCTGGTAATCATTGCAGCCCTACTACAGTCAACATTAAGCTTCATAGGCGCAACAGCCCTCATAGTCGCCCACGGACTAACCTCATCCATATTATTCTGCTTAGCAAACACAAACTACGAACGAATCCACAGCCGAACTATAATCCTAGCACGAGGCCTACAAACTATTTTACCCCTAATATGTACATGATGACTCATTGCAAGCTTAGCCAATTTAGCTCTTCCCCCAACAATCAATCTACTAGGAGAACTAATAATCATCGTCTCATCATTCTCATGATCAAACTTCTCCATCATCTTACTAGGACTTAACACAGTCATCACCGCCCTCTACTCACTCCACATACTAACAACTTCGCAACGAGGAAAATTCACCCATCACCTGTACCCAATTAAACCCACACTCACACGAGAACACCTCTTAATAGTACTACATTTAATTCCACTACTAATCACATCCATTAACCCCAAATTCATCCTAGGGATTACATATTGCAAATATAGTTTAACAAAAACATTAGACTGTGAATCTAAACATAGAAGTTCAAACCTTCTTATATGCCGAGAAAGTTACAAGAACTGCTAACTCTTGACCCCATATATAACCAATATGGCTTTCTTACTTTTAAAGGATGACAGCTAATCCATTGGTCTTAGGAACCAGTTACTTTGGTGCAACTCCAAATAAAAGTAATTAACTTTATACTCAACACTACTATTCTCCTATCAATCATTATACTAACTTTCCCACTAATCCACAACCTCACCTTTCCAAACAAAACCAACCAATTCCCTACCTACTGCACAAACACAGTCAAAATATCATTCTTCACCAGCCTACCATCACTTCTCCTATTCATAAACTCAGGCTACGAATCAACAATAACCAACTGACAATGATTCTCAATCGGCCCACTAAACATAACAATAAGCTTCAAACTAGACTATTTCTCAATTATCTTCATCCCTATCGCATTATATGTAACTTGATCAATCCTAGAATTCTCACTATGATACATACACTCAGACCCTTACATCCACCAATTCTTCAAATACCTAATCATCTTCCTTCTCACCATAATTATCCTAGTATCCGCCAATAATCTATTCCAACTATTCATCGGATGAGAAGGAGTAGGAATCATATCTTTCATACTAATCGGCTGATGATACGTACGAACCGACGCTAACACAGCAGCCCTACAAGCCATCCTATATAACCGCATTGGCGACATTGGCTTTATACTCACAATAGCCTGACTTATAATCAACAACAACTCATGAGACCTACAACACATCTTCACAACTAACATAAACACATTAGCCATACTGGGCCTCATCATTGCTGCAACTGGCAAATCAGCCCAATTTGGCCTACACCCATGACTACCCTCAGCCATAGAAGGTCCAACTCCCGTATCAGCATTGCTGCACTCAAGCACCATAGTGGTAGCAGGAATCTTTCTACTAATCCGCTTCCACCCAATACTCAAAAACAATACCCTAATCCTAACAATCGCATTATGCCTAGGAGCAATTACAACCCTATTTACTGCAATCTGTGCCATCACACAAAATGACATCAAAAAAATCATCGCATTCTCAACATCAAGCCAACTAGGACTAATAATAGTAACAGTCGGACTAAACCAACCCCACCTAGCATTCCTACACATCTGTACCCACGCCTTCTTCAAAGCAATACTATTCCTATGCTCAGGCTCAATCATCCACAACCTAAATGATGAACAAGACATTCGAAAAATAGGCGGCCTACTTACACTCCTCCCAATCACCTCATCAGCCCTAATCACAGGAAGCCTAGCACTAATAGGCACTCCATTCTTAGCAGGATTCTACTCCAAAGACTCAATCATCGAAGCCATAAACACATCCTACACCAACATATGAGCCCTAATTATCACACTAATCGCCACTACCCTAACAGCTATATACAGCATACGAATCATCTACTTCGCACTACTAAATCAACCACGATTCTCCCCCCTATCCCCCATCAACGAAAACAATAAAAACCTAATCAACCCAATTATACGCCTAGCCACGGGAACCATCCTAGCCGGCTTCATCCTAACAACCAGCATCCCACCAACATCCACCATCCCCATAACAATACCACCAACCATAAAACTATTAGCCCTAATCATTACTGCACTGGGCCTACTAATTGCTACAGAACTAAATTCACTAACCAACAAATATCAACCAACACCACACACCCATACACATAACTTCTCAAACATGCTAGGCTACTTCACCCACCTATTCCACCGACTATACCCACTAGCAAACCTACAACTAGGCCAACACATAGCTACCATACTAATTGATCTAAACTGATACGAAAAAACAGGGCCCAAAGGCCAGGCTAACCTTCACACCAACGCATCTTCATCTATCTCCTCAATCCAAAAAGGCTTAATCAAAACCTACTTCATATCATTCATAATTTTCATTCCCATAATCATGCTAATTATCTAATTGCGGTGCCGAACAACCTCTAAAACTACATAAATAGTAATAAACAAAACCCAACCCAACAACACTAAAATTCACCCACCACATCCATACAACAAAGCTACACCACCAGAATCCTGCTCAACACAATAATTACCCACAGCATCAAACAACTCAACAGCAGTACTAACCTCAATTTCACCCGACATAAAATATCATACCAACTCCACCAACAAAGTAAACAACAACATACTAAAAGCTACCATATTACCAACCCAACTCTCAGGATACTCCTCAGTAGCCATAGCAGCAGTATAACCAAAAACTACTAACATACCCCCCAAATAAACTAAAAACACCACCAAACCTAAAAAAGTATTCCCTAAACTCACAACAATAGCACTCCCAAAACCCCCACTAACTACAAGACTTAATCCACCATAAATAGGAGAAGGCTTAGAAGCAAAAGCCACAAAACCAAGAATAAGCAAAAACGAAAACAAAAAAACAACCATCATTCCCATAATTTTAGTATGGACTCTAACCATAACCTATGGCATGAAAAACCATTGTTGTCATTCAACTACAAAAACCTTAATGTTCAACCTACGCAAAACCCACCCACTCATAAAAATCCTCAACAAAGCCTTCATTGACCTACCAACACCATCCAACATCTCTGCCTGATGAAACTTCGGTTCACTACTAGGCTTCTGCCTAACTATCCAAATCCTAACAGGCCTATTCCTATCAATACATTACACCCCCGACATACTAACAGCCTTTTCATCAGTCGCCCACATCTGCCGAGACGTAAACTATGGCTGACTAATCCGCAATCTACACGCCAACGGAGCTTCCATATTCTTTATATGCCTATACTTACACATTGGACGAGGAATCTACTACGGCTCCTACCTTTACAAAGAAACATGAAACACCGGAGTAATCCTACTACTAACAGTAATAGCAACCGCTTTCGTTGGCTACGTCCTCCCATGAGGACAGATGTCATTCTGAGGCGCTACAGTAATTACAAACCTACTATCTGCTATCCCATACATGGGAACCACACTAGTAGGATGGATCTGAGGAGGTTTTTCCGTTGACAAAGCCACACTGACCGGATTTTTCGCCTTCCACTTCATCCTCCCATTCATCATTACAGCCATAGTCCTAGTCCACCTACTCTTCCTACACGAAACAGGATCCAACAACCCCTTAGGAATCAACCCAGACTCAGACAAAATCCCATTCCACCCATACTACACAATTAAAGATACCCTAGGACTAACCCTTATATTACTCACCCTACTTCTACTATCACTATTTTCACCAGACATACTAGGAGACCCTGACAACTTCTCCCCGGCCAACCCACTCAACACACCACCACACATCAAACCAGAATGATACTTCCTCTTCGCATACGCCATTCTCCGATCAATCCCAAACAAATTAGGAGGAGTAATAGCACTATTAGCATCCATCCTAATCCTACTCATCATACCACTCCTACACACATCAAATCAACGAAGCCTAATATTCCGCCCAATTTCCCAAACAGTATTCTGAATACTAGCAACCAACCTACTAATCCTAACCTGAATCGGAGGACAACCAGTAGAAGAACCATACATCACCATCGGACAAACAGCATCAATCTCATACTTCCTCCTAATCATCGTACTCATACCCCTAGCAGGACTACTCGAAAACCACATACTAAAACCCAAATGAAGAGTCCCAAGGTAATTTAA